TCCACATCCTATGGATCCATAGGATTGGTGTATTCTTTTCTATCTCGTAGTTTCGGATCATGAATCGAGTTAAATATCAAAAAGCTTTTGACTCATCCTATATACTGTCCCTTTCGTTCCGTGTTGGAATAGAAATTGATTAGTAGACAATATTTTACGAGAAAAGTTTTTCAAATTGATATAGGAGAGAAAAACAATTTCTTTTTTCGATGTGAATTTGACACAACATGAGAGAAACTACTAATTCATTTTCATTTAATGAAAATTTTTTTTTTTCGAATTTAAAGATTGAGTGGATTCTTATTTCATATTTATACTTCTTTTTTATATTCTTTTCTCAACAGTCATATTGAGAAGAGTGTATCAAAGAATTGACAAGAGTGTATCAAAGAAATATAATTGGATCGTGAATAGAATAAAAGGATCTATTTCTTTCCGTTCTATCTATTTGGTTTTTTGCATCGGATCTGTTCATTTTGATGTTCCTAATCAATTAGATGTATTTATCTATTTCTATTTGATTTTAATAGAATGTTTTTTGTTTTTTTGTTGTAGAATTTAATTCTTTATCTTTATTGTGATTGTATCTACACATACTATTTGATTGGTTTTTATTAATCATAGGGGTTGCTAACTCAACGGTAGAGTACTCGGCTTTTAAGTGCGACTTGATTTTTTACACATTTATATGAAGCAAAAGATTCGTCCATACCATCGGTAAAGTTTGCAAGACCACGACTGATCCAGAAGGGAATGAATGGAAAAAGCAGCATGTCGTATCAATGGAGAATTCTAACAATATTTTATTCTTATCGGATCTGGTTCAAATCTTTGCTTGAATTATTGTCTCGGAACAAAAAGATTTCAAAGTTGGGTTGAATTAATAGATGGATAGGGCCCACTGTCTCCAATGATAGGAAAAAAAAGCAACGAGCTTTCGTTCTTAATTTGAATGATTCCCCGATCTAATTAGACGTTAAAAATTTATTAGTGCTTAGGGCGGGAAAAGGTTCTCCTATGACCGGATTATTTTTTTTTTTTTTTTTTCTTATGAGTCCTAATTATTAGCTTTTTTCATTGTGAAATGGAGAGAAATGTGTAGAAAAAAAAGAGTATATTGATAAATAATTTTTTTTTTCCAAAATAAAAAGAGCGATTGGGTTGATAAAATAAAGGATTTCTAACCATTCTTTTATCCTAGAATAAATATAAAACAATTAGATGGAAAAGGGGAGGAGTGAGAGTCCGCCGATGAGTCTTACTTGTTTACGGGGTTTCTATCTTAGCATATTTCTGAGCCTATCTTATCGGATTTCTTAAGATATATAGAATACCCTGTTTTGACTGTATCGCACTATGTATCATTTGATAACCTCATAATTCACTATTCCTGTCTGAAATAGAATTCAAAAAATGGAGGAATTTCAAGGATCTGTCGAACTAGATAAATCTCGACAATATGACTTATTATACCCCGTTCTCTTTCGGGAGTATATTTATGCACTTGCTTATGATCATGGTTTAAATAGATTGGAAAATTTGGGTTATGACAAGAAATCTAGTTTTTTAATTGTAAAACGTTTGATTACTCGAATGTATCAACAGAATCACTTGATTTTTTCCCCTAAGGATTCTAACAAGATTTTTGTTGGGGGGTACAACACGAATTTTTATTTACCAAGACTATCAGAGGGATTTGCCCTTATTGTGGAAATTCCATTTTCCATACGATTAGTCTCTTCTTTATCTTTAGAAGGGCCGCAAATTTTGAAATATTATAATTTACGATCAATTCATTCAATATTTCCTTTTTTAGAAGATAAATTTCCTTATTTAAATTATATGGTAGATGTACAAATACCTTACCCAATGAATCTGGAACTCTTGGTTCAAACCCTTCGCTACTGCTTGAAAGATATCTATTTTTTTCATTTATTCAGGCTCTTTCTTCACCAATATCGTAATTGGAATAGTCTCTCTTTTTTAAAAAAAAAATGGATTTTTAATTTTTCAAAAACGAATTTAAGATTCTTCCTGTTCCTATATAATTTTTATATATTTGAATACGAATCCATCTTCTTTTTTCTCCGTAAAAAATCCTCTCATTTACGATTAACACCCTTCCGAGTCTTTTTTGAGAGAATAGATTTCTATCGAAAAATGGAACATCTTGGAAAAGTCTTTGCTAATTATTTTTCAGTCACCCTGTGGTTCTTCAAGGACCCTTTCATGCATTATGTTCGATATCAGGGAAAATTCATTTTGTCTTCAACGAGTTCGTTTTTTTTTATGAATAAATGGAAATATTTTTTTATCAATTTCTGGCAATTTTATTTTTGTGTTTGGTCGCAACCACGAAGGATCCATATAAATCAATTATATGAGTATTCATTTGACTTTTTAGCCTACTTTTTAAGTCTGCAGTTAAATCTTTCGGTGGTACGAAGTCAAATGCTAGAAAATGCATTTCTAACCGAAAATGTTATAAAAGAGCTTGATA